ATTAAACTAATTTTGAGAAATTGGGTGGGTAAGGGGGAAGCATTCAAAATTGTAGAGTATACAGAAGAACAAACAAAAAGAGAAGAAAACAAAGAGAAGAACAAAAGAAAGGAGAAAGCGCGAATAGACATAGCAGAGGCCTGGGATACCATTCCATTTGCGCAAGTAATAAGAGGTTCCATGTTACTAACTCAATCTATTTTTAGAAAATATATTCTATTACCTTCATTGATAATTGCAAAAAATATTGGACGTATATGCCTATTGCAACTTCCTGAATGGTCTGAGGATTTACAGGAATGGAATACAGAGATGCATGTTAAATGTACCTATAATGGTGTTCCGTTATCAGAAACAGAATTTCCGAAAAATTGGTTGACAGACGGTATTCAGATAAAAATATTATTTCCTTTCTGTCTGAAACCTTGGCACAAATCGAAACTAAGATCCTCTCAGAAAAATCTAATGAAAAAGAAAAAAGAAAAAGATGATTTTTGTTTTTTAACAGTTTGGGGAATGGAAGCGGAACTTCCTTTTGGTTCGCCCCGAAAACGACCTTCCTTTTTTAAACCCATTTTTAAGGAACTTGAAAGAAAAATTGGAAAATTGAAAAAGCAGTATTTTCGAGTTCTAATAGTTTTTAAAGCAAAAACAAAATTACTTCGAAAAGTATCAAAAGAAACAAAAAAACGGCTTATCAAAAGTGTTATTTTTATAAAAAAAATAATAAAAGAACTTTCAAAAGTAAATCCAATTCTATTATTTCGATTAAGAGAAGTAGAAGTATATGAATCGAGTGAAATTAAAGAAAAAAAAGATTCTATAATCAGCAATCAGATAATTCACGAATCATTTAGTAAAATTGCATCTCCGAGTTCAACAAATTCTTCATTGACAGAAAAAAAAATGAAGGATCTGACCGATAGAACAAGTACAATTCGAAATCAAATAGAAAGAATCACAAAAGAGAAAAAAAAAGTAACTCCAAAAATAAATAATATTAGTCCTAGCAAAACAAGTTATAATCCTAAAAGATTCCAAAAATGGCAAATATTAAAAAAAAGAAATGCTCGATTAATTTATAAATTACCCCTTTTTTTGAAATTTTTCATTGAAAGAATATACACAGAACTATTTTTATCTATCATTAATATTCCCAAAATGAATACAGAACTTTTTCTTGAATCAACAAAAAAAATTATTGATAAATCCATTTACACTAACGAAAGAAAACAAGAAATAATTAATAAAAAAAATAAAAATCCAATTGCCTTTATTTCGACTATCAAAAAGTCACTTGATAATATTAGTAATAGTAAAACAAATTCACCTATTTTTTATGACTTATCATACATGTCACAAGCATATGTATTTTACAAATTATCACAAATCCAAGTCAGTAACTCGTATAAATTTAGCTCTGTTTTTCAATCTCAAGGAATCCCTTTTTTTCTTAAGCCTGAAATAAAGGATTCTTTTGAAACACAAGGAATGGTTCATTCGAAATTAGGAGATAAGAAACTTCCGAGTTATGAAATGAATCAATGGAAAAACTGGTTAAGAGGACATTATCAATATGATTTATCTCAGATCAGATGGTCTAGATTAATACCAGAAAAGTGGCGAAATACAGTTCATCAGCGTCGTATAGCTAAAAAATCAAATTTTAGCAAAAGGCATTCATATGAAAAAGACCAATTAATTGGTTCCAAAAAACAAAACCAATTTGAAGTATATTCATTATCTAATCAAAAAGATAATTTTCAAAAATACTATAGATATGATCTTTTATCATATAAATTTCTTAATTATGAAAATAAAACGGAATGCTTTTCTCCGTTTCAAGGACATAAGAACCAAGAGCTTTCTTATACCACGTATAAAGAAAGCCTTTTTGATATGCTGAGAAACATCCCTATCAATAATTTTCTAGGAAAGGTCGATATTCTCTATATGGAAAAAAAGGCCGATAGAAAATATTTTGATTGGAAAATTATCAATTTTTATCTTAGACAAAAAGTAGATATTGAGGCCTGGATCACGATCGATACCAATAGGAATCAAAATACTCAAATTCGTACTAATAATTATCAAATAATTCATAAAAAAGATCTTTATTATCTTATGATTCCAGAAATCAATCCACCAAACTCTCACAAAGTTTTTTTTGATTGGATGGGAATGAATGAAAAAATACTAAAGCGTCACATATCGAATCTGGAACTTTGGTTCTTCCCAGAACTTGTGTTACTTTATAATGCCTATAAAACGAAACCTTGGTTTATACTAAGAAAATTACTTCTTTTAAATTTGAATAGAAATGAAAATAGTAGTGAAAATCAAAAGATCAATGAAAAGAAAAAAGGAAGTTTTTTGATACCATCGAATAAAAAGCATCGAAATCAAGAAGAAAAAGAACCCACAAGTCGAGGAGATCTTGGATCCATTCTCTCACAACAAAAAGATCTTGAAGAAAATTCTGCAAGATCAGACATGAAAAAAGCGAAAAAGAAAAAACAATACAAAAGCAACACGGAAGCAGAACTAGATTCCTTCCTGAAACGTTTTTTTGTTTTTCAATTAAGATGGGACGATACTTTGAATCAAAGAATGATGAATAATATCAAGGTATGTTGTCTCCTGCTTAGACTGATAGATCCAAAAAAAATTACTATCTCCTCGATTCAAACGAGAGAAATTTGTTTGGATATAATGCTGATTCAGAAGAATTTAACTCTTACAGAATTGATGAAAAAGGGAGTATTGATTATAGAACCCATTCGTCTGTCTGGAAAAAACGATGGCCAATTTATTATGTATCAAACCATAGGTATTTCGTTGGTTCATAAGAGTAAACACCAAACTAATAAAAAATACCAAGAACAAAGATATGTTTCTAAGAATAATTTGGATGAAACTATTTCAGCACATCAAAGAATAACTGGAAATAGAGACAAAAATCATTTTGATTTGCTTGTTCCTGAAAATATTTTATCGTTTAGACGTCGTAGAAAATTGAGAATTCTAAATTGTTTCAATTCAAAGAATAGAAATGGTGGAGATAGAAATCCAGTATTTTGGAATGGAAAGAACGTAAAAAACAGCAGCCAAGTTTCGCATGACAGTAAGCATCTTGATAGAGAGAAAAATAAATTAATGAAATTTAAGCTCTTTCTTTGGCCTAATTATCGATTAGAGGATTTAGCTTGTATGAATCGTTATTGGTTTGATACCAATAATGGCAGTCGTTTCAGTATGTTAAGGATACATCTGTATCCACGATTGAAAATTCGTGGATAATACACTTTTTCTATATATCCTATACCCTATATATATATAATATAGGGTATATGAAAGCAAACAAATACACAGATCACATGCCTTGTCTCACATTTCATTCTAATATCCAATATGAAATAAATAATGGCTCAATTAGATCTCGAAATGAATCAACAAAAACTTCTTCGTTTTAAATCTAAATTCTTCGATGCGAAAATGTACCAATCCTTTTCTATCCCTATCTAAATCCAATTTCAAATTGAATTGAGTGATTTGAATTCAGAAAATTAGGAGTTCATAAATAAATTCGGATTAGATTATTGTATATATCACATTCAAATTAATGGCATTATTATTACTGATCGGTAAAATCCATATCTGTAAAAAGGGAAAGGGGATTTTTTTTATGGTAAAAAATTCATTCATTTCGGTTATTTCTCAAAAAGAAAACGAAGAAAACAGGGGGTCTGTTGAATTTCAAGTATTCAGTTTCACGACTAAGATAAGGAGACTTACTTCACATTTGGAATTGCACAAAAAAGACTCTTCATCTCAGAGAGGTTTGCGGAAAATTTTGGGAAAACGTCAACGACTGCTGGCCTATTTGTCAAAAAAAAATAGAGAACGCTATAAAGAATTAATTGGCGAGTTGAATATTCGAGAGATAAAAACTCGTTAATTTGAAGCGTGATACCATTTGAGCTTAGTCGTTTCAATTTTGATGAACTTCTTTTTACTTTCAGCAATGCATGGGAAGAATGACTCGGGAAAAAACTTATGATTGCACCAACTACAAGAAAAGACCTCATGATAGTCAATATGGGCCCTCACCACCCATCAATGCATGGTGTTCTTCGACTGATCGTTACTCTCGATGGTGAAGATGTTATTGAATGTGAACCAATATTGGGTTATTTACATAGAGGGATGGAGAAAATTGCGGAAAATCGAACAATTATACAATATTTGCCTTATGTAACACGTTGGGATTATTTAGCTACTATGTTCACAGAAGCAATAACCGTAAATGGACCCGAACAGCTAGGCAATATTCAAGTACCTAAAAGGGCTAGCTATATCAGAGCTATTATGTTGGAGTTGAGTCGTATCGCTTCCCATTTATTATGGCTTGGCCCTTTTATGGCAGATATTGGGGCACAGACCCCTTTCTTCTATATTTTGCGAGAACGAGAATTTATATATGACCTATTCGAAGCTGCTACCGGTATGCGCATGATGCATAATTTTTTTCGTATCGGAGGAGTAGCTGCTGATCTACCTCATGGCTGGATAGATAAATGTTTGGATTTTTGCGATTATTTTTTAACCGGGGTTGCTGAATATGAAAAGCTTATTACACGGAATCCTATTTTTTTAGAACGAGTTGAAGGCGTAGGCATTATTGGCGCAGAAGAAGCACTAAATTGGGGTTTATCAGGACCAATGCTACGGGCTTCCGGAATACAATGGGATCTTCGTAAAGTTGATCGTTATGAGTGTTACGACGAATTTGATTGGGAGATTCAATGGCAAAAGGAAGGGGATTCATTAGCTCGGTATTTAGTACGAATCAGTGAAATGACAGAATCCATAAAAATTATCCAACAGGCTCTGGAAGGAATTCCAGGGGGACCCTATGAGAATTTAGAAATCCGACGCTTTGATAGAATAAAAGACCCTGAATGGAATGATTTTGACTATCGATTTATTAGTAAAAAACC